AATCTATTAAACTCAATAAATTTTTTAGGTTCTACCCAAAATTGACGCCCACTGGCTTCTATAATTGCGTATTCCATTGAATAAAAATTATATAACCCTAAGTAATAGTTTTTCAAATTTCTTGATACTATTTTATTTTTTTGACTCTAATTCAAATATAAAAGTCCTGGCATAAGCTATCTTCCCAAAGGACTCCTCCTTAAGTATTGTAACTGTTATAGCGTTTCACCATTGAGTTCGAAATGGATCAATGTGGTTCCACTATCCTTTAAACACCAAGACAATATTTTTTAAAGCTAGAAAAAAGTTCAAGTCCTCGATCTATTAGTACATCTCAGCTTAATATATTACTATACTTCTACTTGATGCCTATTTGCAAACCGTTCTTAAAAGAGCGGTTCTGTAACGGCTAGTCTTGCCGTGATCTTACTTGCTTTCACAATAAGAGTACTCATCTTGAGGTGGGCTTCCCACTTAGATGCTTTCAGCGGTTATCCTTTCCATACGTAGCTACCCAGCGTTTACCATTGGTATGATAACTGGTACACCAGCGGTATGTTCTTCTCGGTCCTCTCGTACTAAAGAAGAATCCTCTCAATACTCTAACGCCTACACCGGATATGGACCGAACTGTCTCACGACGTTCTGAACCCAGCTCACGTACCGCTTTCATGGGCGAACAGCCCAACCCTTGGGACGTACTACCGCCCCAGGATGCGATGAGCCGACATCGAGGTGCCAAACCTCCCCGTCGATGTGAACTCTTGGGGGAGATCAGCCTGTTATCCCTAGAGTAACTTTTATCCGTTGAGTGACGACTTTTCCACTCAATATCGCCAGATCACTAAGACCGACTTTCGTCTCTGTTCGACTTGTAGGTCTCACAGTCAAGCTTCCTTATGCCTTTACACTCTTCAATCGATTTCTGACCGATCTGAGGAAACCTTTGTACGCCTCCGTTACCTTTTAGGAGGCGACCGCCCCAGTCAAACTGCCCGCCTGAAAATGTCCCCTGACCGGCTAACGATACAGGGTTAGAATTCTAGTTTTATTAGAGTGGTATCTCACTGATGGCTCAATTACTCCCGTAAGAGTAACGTCAAAGCCTCCCACCTATGCTGCGCAAATAAAACCCGAAGCCAATTTCAAGTTACAGTAAAGCTTCATAGGGTCTTTCTGTCCTGGTGCAGGTAGTCCGCATCTTCACAGACAAGTCTATTTCACCGAGTCTCTCTCTGAGACAGTGTCCAAATCGTTACGCCTTTCGTGCGGGTCGGAACTTACCCGACAAGGAATTTCGCTACCTTAGGACCGTTATAGTTACGGCCGCCGTTCACCGGGGCTTCAGTTATCAGCGTCGTTAAAAAACTAACCAACTTCTTTAACCTTCCGGCACTGGGCAGGCGTCAGCCCCCATACGTTGTCTTACAACTTAGCGGAGACCTGTGTTTTTGGTAAACAGTCGCTTGGACCTTGTTATTGCAACCTAATAGGTACCCCTTCTCCCGAAGTTACAGGGTTATTTTGCCGAGTTCCTTAGAGAGAGTTATCTCGCGCCCTTTGGTATACTCTACCAACCCACCTGTGTCGGTTTAGAGTACAGGTATTCTTTATTTATGGCAGTGCAAGCTTTTCTTGGAAGTATAACATCAACTACTTCATATAACGCGCACGTTATTCCGTATTCATGACTCAGCTCAAAGTATTTTCTCTACTTCTCGACACCTCGTACACTTAAACCAATAACCAATATTTGGCTAGTCTAGCTGTCTTCGTCCCTCGTTACCAATAAAGAATAGTATAGGAATATTAACCTATTGTCCATCGACTACGCTTTTCAGCCTCGCCTTAGGTCCTGACTTACCCCCCGCGGACGAGCCTTCCGGAGGAAACCTTAGGTTTTCAGGGCATCGGATTCTCACCCATGTTTTCGCTACTCAAGCCGACATTCTCACTTCTGCTTCGTCCACGCCCGCTTACGCTAACGCTTCAACCTATAACAGAACGCTCCCCTACCGATATTTTAATATCTCACAGCTTCGGCAAATTACTTAGTCCCGTTCATTTTCGGCGCAGGATTACTCGACCAGTGAGCTATTACGCACTCTTTAAAGGATTGCTGCTTCTAAGCAAACCTCCTGGTTGTTTAAGTCTTCCCACCTCCTTTACCACTTAGTAATTATTTAGGGGCCTTAGCTGGTGATCTGGGCTGTTTCCCTCTTGACAATGGAGCTTATCCCCCATAGTCTTACTGGTTAGCTATACACTTAGTATTCTTAGTTTGCGTCGATTTGGTACCGAATTACCAGCCCGCACCGAAACAGTGCTTTACCCCTAAGCTATAACGCTAACCGCTGCGCCTAAACACATTTCGGGGAGAACCAGCTAGCTCCGAATTCGATTGGCATTTCACCCCTAACCACAGCTCATCTGCTGATTTTTCAACATCAGTCAGTTCGGACCTCCACTTAGTATTACCGAAGCTTCATCCTGGCCATGG